CTCATTTTTCTATTGAAAAATCAAAGGTGGATTTTCAGATATGAGATAATCAATTGAGGGCGTGGATCAAATACAAAAGTGCAAGAGGGGTGTTTGCTTTAGGAAAAGTATTAAGGAAAAGGGAAGTCAAAATACAAGTACAATAAAAATGCAGTAATCCAGAAAAATTTTATCATCTATTTTGTATCATTTTGGCGACATGGCCGAGCGGTAAGGCGGGGGACTGCAAATCCTTTTTCCCCAGTTCAAATCTGGGTGTCGCCTGATCAACAAACAAAAAACTTCGAAATTTATTCTTCTCTTCTGTTCTGCTGATATAACCCGCAGAATGATTACCCGCGAGAAGAAGAGGAAACAGACTGTTGATACTTTGTTTGATTCGAATAGTCAAATCAACCGGCAGAGGGGCTATCAAGACTTCACGACTCCCTTCTATCACTAAGGGAATGTCTAAAGAATCGATCTTGTCCATATTGGATCGATAATTGACTTTTATCGAAAAGAGGGCATTTTTTTGTTATTTTATTCATATTCCGGCATGTTCCCACTTCCTTGGGATGTACTTATATCTTACTTGTGTTTAATCTGAAATCCGAATCCATCGGGGGTTGATTTCTCAATAGTGTTCAAACAGAATCCCTTTTTGTTTTGACTCTGCACCGTTGATTCCATTATTATTAGTGAGAAATAATGGAAAAATTCCTTCGTATTTATAGAGATAGGGGACATAATTCACATGGATATAGTAAGTCTCGCTTGGGCTGCTTTAATGGTAGTCTTTACATTTTCCCTTTCACTCGTAGTGTGGGGAAGAAGTGGGCTCTAAAAGTATTACTAATTGAGTTGAGGAATAAAAGCGTAGCTTTTTTTTATAGATCATTCTCAAACTCGTTTTGAACTATTCAAAATAAAAAAATGTCTGAATTTATCCCATTGAACTCCAACTGAAGAATCTATGAGATGAAGCATACTCTTTGAATCAAAGAGATATTTCAGCGATTCCCCTCTTTGTCTATCGAAAAGAAAGGGATTCGGATGATTGGAAGGAATAGATGTAGCAAATCGGGGTCTTTTGTGAATTTCAAACAAATATATGGAATTCATATATATACACATATATAAAGACAATTGTAGATTGATTTACAGAAACTTAATTTATTCTAAATTAAAAACTTTATAGGCTAAGAAATAGATATACACTAAGAGGTAGATAGTATGGTAGAAAGAAAGATTCATCTATTTCTTTTTTACCATACTATCAAATACAATATTGACGATTAAAGTCCGCTCATTTCATTTAAGTTAAGACACGAAATCGAATTTTCAAATTAAAATTCCATAGCATTAATCATTTTGACTAACGGTTTTTACGTAAATGATAAGTAGAAAGGCGGTAGGAACTAGAATGAATAGTGCAGTAGCAATAAATGCAAGAATATTTACTTCCATAATCTCATCGGTTTTTTTTTTTACTTCACAATAACTCGGGATTTAATCCCTTAGAGATGATAAACCTTTCGTCTGTAAATTAAATGAGTGAATTACTTCTCAATGGTCCTGAATCAGATCAATAATATCACGAATAACAATATCTAATCTACCAAATAAATTTGTCGTCGAGACTTGAATAGTATAATATTATAACATAGGAAGTTATTTTCTCCATACCGAATCCAAATGGAATTTGGATTCCTGACCCAATCCATCCAAAATTCCTTCCAAAATTCCTTTATTTATCATCCTTTTTTCTATAACTTACCTTACGCCTTCCTTGTACAATGAATCATCTGATGAAGTATTATCAGATTGTCGTTTCACTTCGATTAGTCACCTAGTTACAAACTTAAAAATAAAAGCGAAAAAAAACAAAAAAGACTTAAGTTCGAAACTCCCCTTTTTTATTTGGGAATGAAATTAGGTCCCCCGACACCCTTTCATAGTTCATAGAAAGCATAGTTCATAGAAAGAAAAAAGTGAATTGATGCATTTTTGGATATTGGATCCATCGGGACTGGCGGGGCTCGAACCCGCAGCTTCCGCCTTGACAGGGCGGTGCTCTAACCAATTGAACTACAATCCCAGCGAAATAAGGGATCTAGCATAAAATGGAATTCTCTTTTATCTTCGTATGGGGTATTTATCAAATGGGTTATACCATCGCTTGGTAGATTGGCGAATTTTTGGGCCGAGCTGGATTTGAACCAGCGTAGACATATTGCCAACGAATTTACAGTCCGTCCCCATTAACCGCTCGGGCATCGACCCAGGAAGAATCCAATTTCGACTTATTGGTAATCCATGATCAACTTCCTTTCGTAGTACCCTACCCCCAGGGGAATTCGAATCCCCGCTGCCTCCTTGAAAGAGAGATGTCCTAAACCACTAGACGATGGGGGCCCACTTTCCCAACCGCCCTCATACTAGCATCATAGTATGCTCATTTTTCGAAATTGTCAATATAATGGAATGCTTAGATCTAAGGAATCTTTCCGTTTTTCAT